TCATCCTGTATATTGTCCTTTTCGTTCCGTGTTGGAATAAACGAGATTTTACGAAAAAAGTTATTGATAAACGAGAACAAATATTTCTTTTTTTTCGATGCGAATTTGACACAAGATGAAGGAAATCGCTATTTCAATTTCGAATTAAAAAAAATATTTAGAATATTCTATAATAAAAAAGAGTTCCATCATAACTATATAGTTATAGTGAAGTAATACTCCGGGTTCTCACAAAACAAAAGAAAATCCTTTTTTCAAAACTCATTCCTTATTTTATTAGTTAATGATCTAGTGATTGGATCTCTATGCTTATTCCGATATAAAATGAAATATTCAAATGATTTTTCATCGAATGACTATTCATCTAATGACTATTCATCTATTGTATTTTCACGTAAATAGGGGCAAGAAAGTTCTATGGAAAAACGGTGGTTCAATTCGATGTTGTATAAAGGAAAATTAGAATACAGGTGTGGGCTAAGTAAATTAATCGATAGGTTTGGTAATCCTATTGAAAAAACCAGTGTAAGTGAGGGTCCGGTTAGAAACGATATGGATAAAAAGATTCATAGTTGGAGTGAAAGTTCTAGTTACAGTAATGCTAATCATTTAGTGGGTGTCAGGGACGTTCGTAATTTTATCTCTGATGACACCTTTTTAGTTAGAGATAGTAATAGGAATATTTATTCCATATACAGTTGGAATAATCACATTACTAGGTGCATTAACTCTTATCTTGGTTCTCAAATTTGTATTGAGAGTTCCTTTTTAAGTAGTAGTGACAATTCCAGTGACAGTTACATTTCTAGTTCCATTTATGGTGAAAGTAGAAATAGTAATGAAAGGGGGAGCTCCAGTATAAGAACTAGCAGGAATGGTATTGATTTCACTCGAAGAGAAAATTCTACTGATTTCGATTTGACTCAAAAATATAGGCATTTGTGGGTTCAATGCGAAAATTGTTATGGATTAAATTATAAGAAACTTTTGAAGTCCAAAATGAATATTTGTGACCAATGTGGATATCATTTGAAAATGAGTAGTTCAGATCGAATCGAACTTTCGATTGATCCAGGTACTTGGGATCCTATGGATGAAGACATGGTTTCTCTGGATCCTATTGAATTTCATTCGGAGGAGGAACCTTATAAAGATCGTATTGATTCTTATCAAAGAAAGACAGGATTAACCGATGCTGTTCAAACAGGCACAGGTCGACTAAACGGTATTCCCATAGCAATTGGAGTTATGGATTTTCAGTTTATGGGGGGTAGTATGGGATCCGTAGTAGGCGAGAAAATCACCCGTTTGATCGAGTACGCTACCAATAAATTTTTACCTCTGATTCTAGTGTGTGCTTCCGGAGGAGCACGTATGCAAGAAGGAAGCTTGAGCTTGATGCAAATGGCTAAAATATCTGCTGCTTTATATGATTATCAATCCCATAAAAAGTTATTCTATGTATCAATCCTTACATCTCCTACTACTGGTGGGGTAACGGCTAGTTTTGGGATGTTGGGGGATATCATTATTGCCGAACCGAATGCTTATATTGCATTCGCAGGTAAAAGAGTAATTGAACAAACATTGAATAAGATAGTACCTGAAGGTTCACAAGCGGCTGAATATTTATTCGATAAGGGCTTATTCGATCCAATTGTACCACGTAATCCTTTAAAGGGTGTTCTGAGTGAGTTATTTAAGCTTCACTCTTTTTTTCCTTTGAATTAAAATTCACTTATTAAGTTAAGTAGAGCCTTAAGTCAAATTATTTTTATTTAATTTAGTTACATTTTTGTATTTGTAGCGAACAATTAGATAGTTTATCGGAATCAAAGTCAAAATTCTAAGGAAGAATTTCTTTTTTCTTTGGTGACATAATCATAATATTTAATTGTAAATTGTATAAAGAATCGTGCGGATAATTCTTTTTTTTATACCGATATTACTGATTATTAATTAGGAAACCTCTATCTCTATCAACAAGATAAAAAAAATGGTTCCTTCTTCGAAATTCAAATTGGGCAAGGCAAATAAAATAAACCTAAGGTCATCTTTCCTTCTTGCTTCGTATGTATAGTATATATAATTCAAATATAGAAAATATAGATATAGAGTATCTTTTCTTTCTATTCTATCTTCCGAGAATCTCTATTTTTACTAAGAATCCTGTTGTTGGATTGAATTCTAACGAATCCTTCGGGAATTTGTAAGAAACTCTTTATTTCTTTATTTATTAAATAAAATAAAAATGAGAATTCAATTCTAATTTTAAGACAAGAATAGAATAGATTATCATACGTATATTTCTATATTTCATGTAGAAAGATAAAGAAGAATAAGTCTCATTTATTTAATTATCTATTCCTTGCACTTATTATTTAATATATATACTCACTTAGATATACTCAATCTAATTATATACGAATTATAATTATTCTAAGATATCTTTCTAACAATAACAGGTACAAATATTAAATCGAGGTACCCATTCTATGACAACTCTTAACAACTTACCCTCTCTCTTTGTGCCTTTAGTGGGCCTAGTATTTCCGGCAATTGCAATGGCTTCTTTATCTCTTCATGTTCAAAAAAACAAGATTTTTTAGATTCGATAGGTGCAAATCTTATCTATTTTTTTTCAAGACTTAGATATAGATAACACAGATATCTATTTAGTAGTAGTAGAATATGGCGGTTTCCTCCGAACATAGATCTTATGTATGCGTAAATATATGGGTAAATAAATTATAGCAATTTTCAAATAGATCGGAATCGAGGTGGATGTATGAAATGTAAAGTCAATGTATCTATATGTGGATATCTATAGGAGATCATAGAAAAGGGATATTCTTATTTTAGACCTAACCAATTGGATCTAACCAATTAGATGAATTACTTCTAAAGGGTTACATCCGAATGATGCTAGTTGATGAGAGTTACTTCGGAAACAAAAAAAGGAAAGTCAAATTCATTTGGACTATTTTCTCAATTCCAATAAAATGCAACTGGATCTAGTATGAGTTGGCGATCAGAACATATATGGATAGAACTTATAGTGGGGTCTCGAAAAATAAGTAATTTCTGCTGGGCCTTTATCCTTTTTTTAGGTTCACTAGGATTCGTATTAGTTGGATCTTCCAGTTATCTCGGTAAGAATTTGATATCTTTAGTTCCCTCTCAACAAATTCTTTTTTTTCCACAAGGGATCGTGATGTCTTTCTACGGTATCGCAGGTCTCTTTATTAGTTCCTATTTGTGGTGCACAATTTCGTGGAATGTAGGTAGTGGCTATGATCGATTCGATAGAAAAGAAGGAATAGTGCGTATTTTTCGTTGGGGATTTCCTGGAAAAAATCGTCGCATCTTCCTACGATTTCGTATGAAAGATATTCAGTCCATCCGAATAGAAGTTAAAGAGGGTATTTATGCTCGTCGTGTCCTTTATATGGAAATCAAAGGACAGGGGGCCGTTCCCTTGACGCGTACTGATGAGAATTTGACTCCGCGTGAAATTGAGCAAAAAGCCGCCGAATTGGCCTATTTCTTGCGCGTACCGATTGAAGTATTTTGAAATGAACTTGAACTGAAGAAGAAATTCTTTCCCATCGGCAGGGAAAAAATTCAAGAATTCTCTTTTCTTTCTTCAGCATAGCATAGCTTAATAAAGTTTTTTCAGAACGTTCATTCGATCCAAAGTAGACGTATATGGAACATCCATAAAACGAAACTTTTTTTGTCCGCATAAAAAAGAATTTATGCGTATGGAAATCCACTCAACTCAATTCAGTAAAAAACAAGTAAAAGTAACAAATCGAAATAAAATAATAGATTCATCTCGTATATCAAAACATTTCGGAATAAAGGATTTCTCTTTTTATTTTCAATATGAATTGATAGGTTAGATACAAATAGATCATATCTTGTAAATGCTCTCTCCTTTCTTTTGTCAATCGACCTTTCTTTTTTTTTTATCTTTTCTTTTGTGTTTCTTAATGATCAAAGGCAAAGGACTGCTTGTATCTCTTATAAGGATAACTTTTCTGTCTTGTTTTGCCACTCATTTTTGATCATTAGTTTTTGAATTTGTGATCGTTAGATCAGAATATTCTTCATAAATCTCGCTCCATTTTTCCTGGACTATAACTGTGGGTAGCCGGCCATTTTTTTTTTCGAAAGATTTTCTTTTTTGATAGAAAGGACAAGGGGAGTTCTTTTGGCTTGAAATCCGAATAATATTCATTACTTGCTTGAATTGGTTGGTTCTTTCAAGCATTCATCGAAAAGGGCTTCGAATTTGATCAATTCAATTGAGGTATCTGGAAACAATATTTTTTCTTATTTCTTCATTCGAAATGGGCTCTTATTCTATTTCTGTATTCTTTCTAAATTCAAGGACTCATTACTAAATCACAAATAAAAAACAGGGAATAGATTCATAGGTCCGATGCCTTGGAATAGAACTTAGGGTTAATAGAAATAGTAGATCACATAGATTCAACAAATGAGGTGGGTTCATTAACAATTCAAAGATGAAAAAATGGCAAAAAAGAAAGCATTTCTTCCTCTTCTATATCTTACATCTAGAGTATTTTTGCCCTGGTGGATCTCTCTCTCATTTAATAAATGTCTTGAATTTTGGATTACTAATTGGTGGAATACTAGGCAATCCGAAACTTTTTTGACTGATATTCAAGAAAAGAGTATTCTAGAAAAATTCATAGAATTGGAAGAACTCTTACTCTTGGACGAAATGATAAAAGAATACCCGGAAACACATCTACAAACACTTCGTATAGGAATCCACAAAGAAACGATCCAATTGATCAAGATGCACAATGAGGATCATATCCATATGATTTTGCACTTATCGACAAATATAACCTCTTTCATTATTTTAAGTGGTTATTCTATTCTGGGTAATGAAGAACTTGCTATTCTTAACTCTTGGGTTCAAGAATTCCTATATAACTTAAGTGACACAATAAAAGCTTTTTCTATTCTTTTATTAACTGATTTATGTATCGGATTCCATTCGCCCCATGGTTGGGAACTAATGATTGGCTATGTCTACAAAGATTTTGGATTTGCTCACAACGATCAAATTATATCTGGTCTTGTTTCTACTTTTCCAGTCATTCTGGATACAATTTTTAAATATTGGATCTTCCGGTATTTAAATCGTGTATCTCCATCACTTGTAGTGATTTATCATTCAATGAATGACTGATCCAACTATAATATTTGTTACTTTGTAACATAAGGTACATAAGCAAAGCATTTCAATTTTAAGACGTACTTACTCTTTCTACCCTACAGGGATTTCTCCTACTCCTATATTCCAGTAAAATGATTTCAGTACAGTAAATAGCAGAATTGTGGATAGGGAACTATACAAGCGACCTACCTAATTTTATTGTAGAAATTTTCGGGATCAATGATTGGACCATGCAAACTAAAAACACCTTTTCTTGGATAAAGAAAGAGATTATTCGATCTATTTCCGTATCGCTAATGATATATATCATAACTCGGACATCCATTTCCAATGCATATCCCATTTTTGCACAGCAGGGTTATGAAAATCCACGAGAAGCGACCGGGCGTATTGTATGTGCCAATTGCCATTTAGCTAATAAGCCCGTGGATATTGAGGTTCCGCAAGCGGTACTTCCTGATACTGTATTTGAAGCGGTTGTTCGAATTCCTTATGATATGCAAGTTAAACAAGTTCTTGCTAATGGTAAAAAGGGAGGTTTGAATGTGGGGACTGTTCTTATTTTACCTGAGGGATTTGAATTAGCCCCCCCCGATCGTATTTCGCCCGAGATGAAAGAAAAGATAGGAAATCTGTCTTTTCAGAGCTATCGCCCCACTAAAAAAAATATTCTTGTGATAGGTCCTGTTTCTGGTCAGAAATATAGTGAAGTCACCTTTCCTATTCTTTCCCCGGACCCCGCTACTAATAAAGATGTTCACTTCTTAAAATATCCCATATATGTAGGTGGGAACAGAGGAAGGGGTCAGATTTATCCCGATGGGAGCAAGAGTAACAATACAGTTTATAATGCTACAGCGGCTGGTGTAGTAAGTAAAATCATACGAAAAGAAAAAGGGGGGTACGAAATAACCATATCGGATGCGTCAGATGAACGTCAAGTGGTTGATATTATCCCCCCAGGGCCAGAACTTCTTGTTTCCGAAGGCGAATCTATCAAAGTTGATCAGCCATTAACGAGTAATCCTAATGTGGGTGGATTTGGTCAAGGGGATGCGGAAATAGTACTTCAAGATCCATTCCGTGTCCAAGGCCTTTTGTTCTTCTTGGCATCTGTTATTTTGGCACAAATATTTTTGGTTCTTAAGAAGAAACAGTTTGAGAAGGTTCAATTGTCCGAAATGAATTTCTAGATTCTCGGATTTCCAATATCAAGTTCGTAAAAAGAATCAAATTCTTGTTTTGGGAATTCAATTATGTTCTGTATATGTTATGTATGATCAAAAATTATGAAAAGCTTTTTGCTTGTTTCTATTCCAGATGTCGATATCGGGAATTATTTGTACCGCATTCCTAGTCATAGTATGTATATTGTGAAGAAGATTATTTTACTTTATCCCTTCTTTTTTTTTCAAGCCAAATTCGAGCGGTGTCACTAGGTCACTCTTGTGAGATTGAAATGTCATAGAATGGATCAATCTTTTTCTATTCTAATAGAATAACATCTAAAATTTCACTAGATACTAAACATAAGATAAGTAAGTGGAGAATAGAAAACAAAGGATTATTCGCCTTCTTCTTCTTAGTCTTTTCTTTGACACAAGAAAGGAATTTTCTACATTTCTTTCTTGTGTCTACATAAAAACGGTTTTTGATCCCGTTCGTCAAAAATTACTATCCTTATTAGTTTCTATTTTTTCCATGTTTATCAGAACCCTTTTTTTATATTTATTACGTATACATATAGAAAGTAGTGAACAAACAAAAAAAAATAGAGGGAAATCTTTTGATAAAATAGAACTTATTCTAATGGACTTAGAAAAAATTCAACTTTGATGAGATACTAAATAGAGTAGAGTAAGGATAAGGATCTATTTGAAAAGGATTTGCTTTGCATAATAGCTGATCGACAGAAATATATATTGTAATTGTGTCATTCAGGAAAATGAAATCGAGCGATTCCTTCTTTCTTCTAACTTTGAAAGATAGATAAGATACTATCCGCGAATGCGAATAAGGGATGCTCTAAATTAATTAATGAAGTTTTCAAAAACATTATAAGAAATGAAGTTTTTTTTTTCAAAATAGGGAAAAGTTCTTTTTTTTATTTATAATAATAAAATATTATGAAAGCTTAAGAAGGCTTAAGAAGGCAAGGATCCACTTGCCTTCTTAAGCTTTCATGTCTCCAACTCAGTTCATCTTATTATTAGATTATTACAGAGATGAACCCAACCCGGAGTATGAACCATAAAAGAAAATACCTATTAAACCGATCACAA